ACGAAATGGAATTGCACGACGTAATCAAATAAAATATCAAATGGAATCAAATAAAAAAAAAATGGATATACCGTCTCTTGTATCTTATCTTATGTTATCCCTTCTTAGATTATCTATTTTTTTTTTTGAATCAAAATTTTTATATCACACAAAAGTAACTTCTTGTATCACAGAAAATCCAATGAGCCCATCATGTGAATTGAATGAAGTAAAATAAAAAAAACCAAGTCTATGAAGCGGAGATAACTAGATCTATTTATCCACAATCGGATTATATTTGTTTGATCCACTGTTGTCAATATGAATGTGAATAGTGAAAAACGAATACAATGGAGAACACAAAAGAATAAAAAAAAAAAAAATAGAAATAACAATTTCAATTGAATATCTTTCTTTTTTTATTTATATTTCATTATTCAATTTAATTAGTCAATTGAAATATCTATTTATTAATATTTCATCTATAAATTATATATTTCTATTAATTGAAATAAATAGAAATAGGAAAATATATATATATAATATATATAAAATATATAATAATTAAAATGAAAAAAAGAGAAAATAAATAAAAAAATAAAAAACTACGGAGTTGTGTTGGATTGGCACGATAGAGATAATGAACATAAATAGAAAAAAAAAGTGTAGGCGAAAGAATAAATTAAGGTAAGGAAGAAGTAAAGTAGAAAAAAATCTCGGGTTTATTCAATCAATAAATAAATATAAGTAGAATAAACAAGCGTAATCCCTTGTGTTTTTTTATTTGTTCATAGATTTCCAACAAAAACCAACCCATTGATGGTAATGTCAAAATTTTCTATTTCTAGTATAAAACCAATTATTTCATTTATTCACTTGATTGATCTTTAATAAATAAGTGTAGTAGAACAAGAGAGGGGGGAAATAATAGAGAAAAGGTTATCCAAAGCTATAGACAAGTCATCCACACCCTCTTTTTTTTTTTTTATTTCATTAATTGCATTTTTCGGTTATTGATTCAGGTCAAATTCCGTAAAAACCGCAGCCCTCTTTGAAATATCATGAACAGTTCCTGTAGGTTGAGCACCTTTTTCAAGAAAATATAGAATTGCAGGAACATTTAAATAGGTTTGATTCTTTATCGGATCATAAAAACCCACTTTACGAAGATCTCTTCCCTCTCTTCGGGATCGAACATCAATTGCAACGATTCGATAAACGGCTCATTGGGATAGATGTAGATTAACAATACCCCCCCCAGAACCGTATAAGAAGTTTTCTCCTCGTACGGCTCGAGAAAATTGGAAGTTATGTATATGTATAGAATTCTAATTAATGTAAAATAGATCCATAGATTATCAAATCAATTAGACTATGATTTCATTTTTTTTTTATTCTTTTCCAAAAAAGAAATTAAAAAAAAAATTCTTATTTGTATCCTCATAACTCAAGTTGGGTAACTCTCACTCAAAGGAAAACCTTTAAGCATTTCATTTATTGAGCCGTCTATAACCCCCTTTTTGCCTGTCTCCTTTAGAATCTATTCTATTCTTCATTCTGATCTAGTTTAGTTATTGAGACAATTAACAAGTTTAGTTATTAAAACAATTAAAAAAGGTATTTCCTTGTTCCGGGATCCTTTATCTTTGCTTTGAATCATTGGGTTTAGACATTACTTCGGTGATCTTTAATCCTTTCAAAATGGCAGCAACATACCATTTTTTGTGATTTCTTTTTATCAAAGAACCATATGAATGATTGATTCTCGCGTGATACACTTTTGATCAAAAGAGTTTTCCTAATTCCAACAAATTTGATGTTTGAATTTGAAACTTGCTTGAATTGGATCCTTTCGATTTCTATATCGAAAATATACTTACGAAGTTGTTTCAACTTATTGATTGACACTAACCCTAGATCTCCGCCCCTGATAAATGAATTAATACTTTCTACTCGAGCTCCATCATGTAATATTTACATTAAAACTTCCCCAAAATGAAATGAGGGTTATAGTGGAACAGAACAAACGATGTCGAGCCAAGAGCATCTTCATTCCTATATATAAAAGAAAATGGTGGATGTAAGATAAGAATCCACAGTTGATCATGTCCTTCAAGTCGCACGTTGCTTTCTACCACATCGTTTTAAACGAAGTTTTACCATAACCTCTAGTTTCTTGGAACTGGTATGTAATTGATTCAATTATGGAATCATGAATAGTCATTGGTTTAGTTGGTACATAGTTATCTATACTGTTATGAATGGGTAGTTTCTTAAAAAGTATCAGCAAGAATTCCATTTTTTTTTTGAAACCCACATTTTCTTTTAGATATTGGATTTTCTTTTAGTATATTGGATGAATACAATTTTTTGTATGAATGCAATATTTATTTAATATGAAATGGAATATATATATTATTCTTTTTTTTTTTTATTTCTATAAATTTAGAAAAAATTACGAATAAATAAGAAATACGTTCTTTTTGAATCCGCATTTTCAAGTTTCTTGATAGGATGGATTCGCCAGTTTAACACTTCTTCAAGTACCAAGGATTCATAGGAAATCATTCAAAATAATTGATTGAAAGTTTTCTACCTCGATATTCTTATTTGACTAAAGTTTTCCAATAAGGGAAGGGACATTTTATTATCTTTTATTATCATAAAAAAAACCTATTCGAATTAACCCATCAATGATTTAAAACAAATAGATAGATCAAAAACAAATCCAATTTTTTTTTACTCTAAATTATTTTAGCCTAAACCGGTCTTAAGAGACTTAATCCCATTGATTCAATTCAATTAGTACCAAAAACGCAAGCCCTTCGTATTTATAATTCCACATAAATCCACAGAAATAAAATAATCAAGTTGCACACACCATTTAAGGGATAGAGAATAAGAGAGGCTTTCACATTTCGATTTTGAATTAAAATGACATCATGGAAAATATATGAGACGTAAGGTTTTTTTATGAATAACGAATTTCAAATATGAATATGAAAGATATGGACATACGATGAAAAGCCCGTCCTACTTTTTTTTCATTAAAAAAGTCTTTTTTTTTTTATCTATGTTCCCATCTTTTACCTAGATAAAAAATGGATTCAATTCCATCTACGTCTTATGGTATTTAAACTCGATTCAATTTGTGAAAAAAATATGATTTAGAGACGAATCAAAAATAAGAAAAATAATGATAAGAAAGAAGAATCACATTCTATCTAATATTAGACTCTTAAACAGAAGGTTGTTCAAAAAAGGCAATCTTTTTTTGATATGATAATTTTGATATGATTATATCATATATAATATTATGGAATATTATGATATATAATATCATAATACTATGATATATATAATACGCATACTCTGGGACGGAAGGATTCGAACCTCCGAATAGCGGGACCAAAACCCGTTGCCTTACCACTTGGCCACGCCCCATTTCTATTCAAGACTAATAAACACTAATATTGTTATTGGTTGTTCGTCAATTCCAGTCCAAATATTGATAGAATCAATTAGATTGTTGCTAGGATTTTGATACGTGTAGATATCGAATGAAACTGAATTTATTGATCATTAGATATAATTCAATTAAGATATTGTATGAAAGTAGGATTTCTTCTATATCTATTTTGATTTGAGAATGGAAGGATTTTTGATTGGCTGAGTTCAAATCAAAGAAAAGAAAGGTTTTTTGACCTACCTTATGTTATTAATTTTTACCTTATCCCTTATATCAATAATAAGATATTAATAACTCAATCAACTCAAAAAAAAATTATCTTCAAGAACAAAATGTTTGTTATGCTTAATATTTTTAGTTTAATCTGTATCTGTCTTAATTCTGTCCTTTATTCAAGTAGCTTTTTCTTAGCCAAATTACCCGAGGCCTACGCTTTTTTGAATCCAATAGTAGATATTATGCCAGTAATACCTGTGTTCTTTTTTTTATTAGCTTTTGTGTGGCAAGCTGCTGTAAGTTTTCGATGAGATTTTTCATACTGTCCTAGAAAAATTCATGATTTACTCGAAAAAAAAATTCTAACAATTTCTAATATAAGATCAGATAAGTCTTACATACAGTCTGAACCGTTAAGTTAAATATTGAAATTCTTGTATAGCTGTGCTAAATCTAGATCACTCTCATTCTCATTTTCTTGTTATAACTTTTTTTTCCATTGAACGACCCTATTAGAGTCCCCCACAATATATAATTGTTGGTATAAAAGAAAATTTTCATTAATAAACAACTCAACTCTGATTTTCTGAAATTTTTTTTTTTTTCTAGAAATCACTTCATTTCTTGGTGTCAAAAAATAGGGTATGCAGTATAAAAATAGAGAATCTATTCTCTTTTTTTTTTGAAAAAAAAAAATGCTATTGGAGATTGTGTAATGCTTACTCTAAAACTATTTGTTTATACAGTAGTGATATTCTTTGTTTCTCTCTTCATTTTCGGATTCCTATCTAATGACCCGGGGCGTAATCCTGGACGTGAAGAATAAAAAATCAGATTTTTGTTTTCCTTGCTTGATTTGCAAATTTTTATCTATTCCACATCTTTCTTTAACTATATATATAAAAAAAAAAATACCAAGTCATCGACAGAAACGGAAAGAGAGGGATTCGAACCCTCGGTACGAAAAACGCGTACAACGGATTAGCAATCCGACGCTTTAATCCACTCAGCCATCTCTCCCCCAATTGAAAAATGAAAAAGAATAATTACTATGATACATTAAGTAAGGCTTGAAAAAAGCCCTTCTTTATCTCTCTTTATTATTTTATTATATCTTTATTATTTATTATATAGATAGCTATATAAAGCTATATATAGATAATATATATCTAAAAACTTTTATCAGAAATTCCAATTCCATTTAGATTTTAAATAAAGTAAGGGCTCAAAAGAGATATCTACAATCCAATATTTGAATATATAAATACCAATCTATTAAATGTTAATAAAAAAAATTTTGAATAAATTAAGAAAATCAAAAATAAAATGAAAATATATATATATTAAATAATAAATAAAATCAATAAAAGTACCTTGTTTATTTCGTCCGAAAAGTCCCTTTTTATTTCCACGGCCTGGCCTGGTCAGTACCTAGCCGGGCTTTTTTTTTGTTCCAATGAATCGTAGAAAAAATGATTTATTTTATTTGAAAACTCAAAATTCTTTTGAAATAAAATAACAAAAATCGAAACAACAATCATATCATAAGAAGGATTATTTCGATTCCTATGATACAGAATCAAATGATATAGAATCAAAGTGCCATTTCTTATTATTCTTTCTTTTTTTATTTACTTTTTTTTACTGGAATAAAAAAAAACTTATCATTTAATTAGTTAAATGAGTCCTCGTTTACTAATCTCATTAGTCTTCCTGATAAAAATATGTCAACGCTCTCATTTTCATGATTTTTTTTCTGATCCTATTTTTTTATTACTAGGACCTATTTTTGTGTTCGACAAAAGGTCGATTTATATGCAATAATAGCATTGTAGCGGGTATAGTTTAGTGGTAAAAGGGTGATTCGTTCTATTAACCCTTTAATAGTTAAAGGGTCTTTCGTTTGATTTATATTTCGATCAAAAACTTTATTTCTTAAAAGGATTTAATCCTTTTCCTATCGATGAAAAATTCGAGGAAAAATAGAAATTCTCGTGATTTGTATCCAAGAGTCCGTTATAAATTGAAAAAATTGGATCATGAAATTACGAAACATAATTTATTTTTGAATTGGATCCATACTTCCAATTGAACGAGTAAGGAATCCATGGATAAAGGTAGAAAGAACGGTCTATTTCTAATCGTAACTAAATCTTCAATTTGAGATTTATATAAGGGAGATTGAAGCAAAACAAAATAGCTATTAAACAATGTCTTTGGTTTACTAGAGACATCGACAGATTATATTGTTTTAGCTCGTTGGAAACAAAAAAGACTTTTCCTAAGGATTATTTCAAATAGAAATAGGGAACGAAGTAACTAGAAAAGATTGTTAGAATCCTCTTTTCTTCTATAGGGATCATCTATAAAGCAGGTCCTTTTGAATGCATTCAGACAGAAAGGCTGACATAGATGTTATGGGTAGAATTTGTTTTTTTTTTCGTTTACATCTTTTTTTTCCATCTTCCATAAAGGAGCCGAATGAAATCAAAGTTTCACGTTCGGTTTTGAATTAGAGACGTTCAAAATGATGAATCAACGTCGACTATAACCCCTAGCCTTCCAAGCTAACGATGCGGGTTCGATTCCCGCTACCCGCTTATCTTATATATTTTATCTTCTATTTTTTTTTATTAAAATGATATCGTAATTTTATAGATTTATTATTTTTTGATTACTATATTTCGAAATTCATAATAGACAAATATTTTTGAATTGATTCATTTCAAATTCGAATATTTTCATTCTATTTTTTAATATAATAAATTATTATTATATAAAGTACTCTATATTATTTTATAAAATAAGATAATTGAATTAATATCGAATAAAATGAATCTAGAATTACTATAAATCATAATAAGATAAATTTTACAATTGAATTGTAAATTCAATTAATGGAATGCATCATTGAATTGAATAAGCAATTTCCGGAATTCGTGCACATCTTTTGTTCATAAAAAAAAAGATGTGCAAATAAGAAAAAAAATAGGAGTGAAA